TTAGCTATTTTCTTTAGTTCTTTACTAGAGCAATTATGATCTGGAAGTCAATCCGGGGCAAGTGTTCGGATTTATTATGACATAGTCACGAGGTGCTCAATGGACCTTTTGAATATCATAAAACCTTTTTGTAACTTTGGGTTGATGCAAAAACGATCTTTTTTACAACCCTGAATTACTTTAAATTCAAAATCGCGCGAGCAGCCATTGCTAAGAAACATCGCGGTATATATATTGTATTGAAATAAATTCGAATGATTTAGTTGTTAATTTAGGTTCCTTTATATTATTTTTAATTAAAATTTTTTTAATAAAAAAAGAAAGAAGTCTATTTTGTACTTTATCCCTTCTTTTTTCCTTATGAAATTTCAAATGAAATAGAATGTTTAGAAGGGATATAATGAAATTCTTTGATTGGTTCTTTCCACAAACCAAAGGGATGATTCATTTTTTATTTGACTGGTGCGTCCAAACCAAAAAACAATTAATATTAATTTAATTATAATAAATCAATAGAATATTATAAACGAAATCAGAGAATAGAATTAATAAATTAATGAAATGGTGCCTTGTTTTATTTTTATTCGAAACGCCTTGTGATCTTCAACCAATTATGTGCTTCAATATAATTACCAGGAGTAAGCGCTATAGCCTGTTTCCAATACTCAGCAGCTTGATCAAACCAAGCCTCCGCAATTTCAGAATCTCCCTGGCGAATGGCCTGTTCTCCCCGGTCGGAATAGGCGGGTTAATTCCTTCCCTTAGAACCGTACTTGAGAGTTTCCTACCTCATACGGCTCATCAATTCTTTTGGTGTCCCGTTCCCATATCTAACGAATGGGATTTCGATCCTATTTTCGGGTTAACCAAAGAGGTTTATTACATGAGTTTTAAACTGAAATTTGGATTCAATTTGAATTAATAATCCATTTTCTTTCGTTTTATCTTTTTTCCCACCTTCCGAAGAAACCCCCCTATAGAATTTTCTGAAAGGTAACTATCTCAGTTTCGGATAGAAATTTATATTTATATAGAATCTTTGAAAAAGACTTTCCTTCCTAAGAAAGAAAAGACTTACTATCTTTGGGATCTGATCCTACACCGCTGCTCAAGACTTTAGTGGATCGACTATATTACATAAGCGGATTACTAATTTTTATCTCACACCATGAAGTATATCTACCATCATGACATAAACACGCAGTTATTATTGTATCAGCCTCCAACCTCGCTAATTGATCTTTACGGTGCTTCCTCTCCCAATTAGAGCCTTTTTTATCCATAGAAAAAAGTAGCTAGGTATACTTCATATCATATTTCAACTTCTATGAAGTTTCTTTCTTTGCTACAGCTGATAAAAATCGTTGTTTTAGACGATACATATGTAGAAAGCCCTTTTTGTTTTTCTTTTTTTTTTCCACTTCTATAGTGAAGATAGTCACACGTAATGACAGATCACGGCCATATTATTAAAAGCTTGTGATAAGAATGGATTTCGTTCTAGTGCTCGACAATAATATTCCAAAGCTTTTGTATGTTCTCCATTACTTGTATGGATAAGACCTATATTATAGAGTATATAACTTCGATCATACGGATCAATTTCCAGTCGCATAGCTTCATAATAATTCTGTAAAGCTTCTGCATAATTTCCTTCAGATTGAGCTGACATCCGTTACGGTCGCCATTCAATTAAATGAATCTCCGTTCCAGAACCGTACGTGAGATTTTCATCTCATACGGCTCCTCCCTTAATGTGCATAAAGAGAATAATAGATGAAATCAAAAAAGATGAAAATATTATCATTATGGACTGAGTGGAGCTAGTGTTTTTACAAGAAATCTCTAGCGAACCCTGCGGCAAGAGATTTTTTCTTAACATCAAACGTGTTGGGACTAGATAGAAATGAGAACTCCAACAATTTATTTGTTTTCCAACGCCCCCTAATTTCCAGGAATTAGTCACTTCAACAACCTTCGATGGTTATATTGGTATCCAAAGTAAGAACGAGATGGATGTTTGTTGTCCCAACCATTCTTTTCTTTTAGTTCCGAGCCCAATAAATAAGGAAGGGGATAATTTCTAACAAGGTTTTTGTGTTGTCAATTCCTAGGTGTAGTGTTTCTTCCCTTATGCTGTCCGTTGGTACTAGTGGAGTAGGATTGCCCCATAGAACCTCTAGGTGTAACCTTTCGCTGAATACTAGACTCACAAATTGAAACATAGCATCTGAGGTTGCATTAATCGAGGATACACGACAGAAGGGATTGTTCTATTTCTAAACTTCACCTTCAACAAGCGTAGATTTCTTTCAAAAATTTTCCCGAATCATGCGTTTTTTTCGTAAGACCAAGAGAAATGAAAAAAGACTCAAATCACACCATCTCTGTAATATGTAAATGCCTCCTTTTCTCCTGAAGTTGTCGGAATTATTTGCACTAAGATATTGGCTACAATTGAAAAGGTCTTATCAATAAAATTTCCATTTATCCGCGATCT